TAAAGGTTCTTAAGAAAAACCTAGACAAAAAAAAGAAAACGGACGTAGAAATATGATAAGGAATATTGAGGGTAAAACCGTAGACGTATTTCATTCCGAAGGAAAACCAGGAAGATAAAAACTTAGGGAATTGAAACATCTTAGTACCTAAGGATAAAAATCAACCGAGTTTTTGTGAGTAGTGGCGAATGAAAGCAAAAAAAAAGGCTAAAAAGTTTAAAAGATCTTATATAAAACCGTAGAAAAGGTTGCAAAAACATGTGCAAGCCATGTAATATAAGAGAAAAACTAAAAAAGAGTAGGGCGTTGAAACAGATGTCTGAATTTAGGGGGACCGCCCTCTAAGCCTTAAATAATTTTTTTTGATCGATAGTGAACAAGTACCGTGAGGGAAAAGGTGAAAATTTCCCCTGATAAGGGTTTGAAAAAGTAAGAATTTGAGAACTGGCAAACAGTAGATCGATTAAAAAGTTAAAAGATCTATGTACTTTTTGCATAACGGATCAGCGACTTAGTCTTTAAAGCGGGCTTAAACAATAATGTGAAAGCAAAAAGAAATTAAAAAAGGTTTTAAAGAAAAGACCCGAACCTAAGTGATCTAAATATGAGCAGGTTGAAGCTTCATGAAAGTGAGGTGGAGGACTGAACCCACGATTGTTGCAATACTCGGGGAAGACTTGTGTTTAGGGGTGAAAGGCCAAACAAACTTAGAGCTAGCTGGTTTTCTCCGAAATCTATTGAGGTAGAGCCCTTTTTTAATATCTTATGGGGTAGAGCACTTCATGGGTGTGGGGGGCGTAAAGCTTTACCATTTCCAAGAAAACTCCGAATACGTAAGATAGAAAAAGGAGACAGGCTTTGGGCGCAAAGGTGCAGAGCCAAGAGGGAAAGAGCCCAGATTACAATCTAAGGTCTTAAATCTCTTCCTGAGTGTGAAAGGAATAATGTGTGCGAAACCAACTGAAGGGTGGGCTTAGAGGCAGCCATCCGGTAAAGGAAAGCGTAACTGCTCATTGGCTTAGCCGCACTTGACCAAAAATGTAACGAGTCTCAAGGAAGAAACCGAAGATATAAATAACTTGGTAGGAGAACGTTGTGTATGTCGTAGACGATCATTTTTGAAAATAGATCATAGACTTCACAAGTGACTATGCTGATATAAGTAACGATAAATCATGTGAAATGCATGATCACCGAAACTCCAAGGTTTTCTACGTCATGTGAATCTGCGTAGAGTTAAACGGCCCCTAAGAGTAAGCCGAAAGGATATCTCGATGGGAAATTATTTTGAAAGATTTATAAAAAGTCTTAGGTTTTTTCGTTGGAGAAAAAAACTCGAGTATTTTATAAGCAGGAAAAACCAAAATACAAAAACCGTACCGGAAACCGACACTGGTGGAGGAGTAGAAATCTACGAAGGTGATCGAAAGAACCATTTTTAAGGAACTCGGCAAAATGACTCCGTAACTTCGGGATAAGGAGGGCCTTATTAATATTTATATTATTAAGGTGGCACGAAATCGGGGGTAGCAACTGTTTAACAAAAACACATGACTTTGCGAAGTTGTAAAACGCTGTATAAGGTCTGACACCTGCCCGGTGCCGAAAACTAAAAGGGAAAGGTGAATTATTTTTATAAATATGGAGCTTCAAACTGATTGTTCGGTAAACGGCGGTCGTAACTCTAACGATCCTAAGGTAGCGAAATTCCTTGTCCACTAATTATGGACCTGCATGAATGGTGTAATGACTGCCCCGCTGTCTCAAAAATGGATTCGGTGAAATTGAATTCTCCGTGAAGATGCGGAGTATTAGCACCTAGACGGGAAGACCCTGTGCTTCTTTACTATAACCTTTTATTGAATTCTGGTTTTTCTTGTGTAGAATAAGTGGGAGTTTTATTTATTTATGATTTATCATAAATAAATAAAGCGTCAGTGAAATACCACTCTTGGTCTACTGGAAGTCTAACCTTAATCTTAAGGAACATTGAATGGTGGGTAGTTTGACTGGGGTGGTCACCTCCTAAAGCGTAACGGAGGTGTACGAAGGTAAGTTCAAATGGTTTAGAAACCCATTTTTGAGTTTAATGGCATAAACTTGCTTGACTGTGAGATAGACATATCTAGCAGGGACGAAAGTCGGTCATAGTGATCCGGGAGTACTTTGTGGAAAGGCTCTCGCTCAACGAATCAAAGAAACGCCAGGGATAACAGGCTAATAACTCCCAAGAGTTCTTATCGACGGAGTTGTTTGGCACCTCGATGTTGATTCATTGCGTCCTGGGGGTGCAGAAGCTCCCAAGGGTTCGGCTGTTCGCCGATTAAAGCAGTACGTGAGTTGAGTTCAGAACGTTGTGAAACAGTTCGGTTCCTATCTAGTGTTAATGACGAAAAATTAAAAGGATTTCTCTCTAGTACGAGAGGACCGAGATTAAGCAGACCTATGGTTTATCGGTTGTATTGCCCTATGCATCGCCGACTCGCTACGTCTGCAAGAATAACTGCTGATAGCATATAAGCGGGAAATCTTCCTTAAAACTTATTTTTACTTGCGTAGAAGACTACTACGTCGATAGGCAATTTAAGTTCTTTAGTAATAAAGAAACTTTTTTGTACTAATTTTATTTATACTTTAAGATTCATTCATTTTGGTCTTAAAGTTTCTATAGGATTTGCTTCTTTTGCATCTCCTTTTTTGTTTTTCTAGATTTAAAAGCTACTATGCTTTTATTTACAATTTTTAATTTTAAGTAATAAAGACCAAATGAAATCAAGCTTAAAAGCTTTTGCAGGTTTAGTTTCTGGATCTTCTAGTGATCTTGTGTTTGGTATGAAAAAAGAACTAAGTGGGCTTTTTTCAGATAAAGACCGTGGTTTTGATCCAAATTCTTTATCCGATGCACAACGTATTGAAGTTGAAAGAAGAGACCTAGTAAAAAGATATCAAAAGGCTGAAACTTTAGGTAATCCAGGACTTTTTAAAGAGAGTGAAAAAACAGGAAGTAAAAGACTTTCTTTCCTTAACCAACCAGCTCTGTCAGTCGTAACAGAACATTTAATAGATTATCCTGCTCCTACAAATATTAACTATTTCTGGAGCTTTGGTTCTTTAGCAGGAATTTGCCTTGTTGTGCAAATAGCTACAGGTATTTTCTTAGCAATGCATTATACTCCTCATGTAGATCTAGCTTTCTTAAGTGTTGAACACATTATGCGTGATGTTGAAGGAGGTTGGCTTCTTCGTTATCTTCACGCTAATGGTGCAAGTATGTTCTTTATCATGGTGTATACTCATATGTTCCGAGGACTTTATTACGCTAGCTATGTTAGTCCGCGTGAAGTTGTTTGGTGTGTTGGAGTTGTTATACTTCTTCTAATGATCTTAACTGCTTTCATTGGTTATGTACTACCTTGGGGTCAGATGAGTTTCTGGGGTGCTACAGTTATTACATCTCTAGCTAGTGCAATTCCTGTGGTAGGTGATTCTATTGTGACTTGGTTATGGGGTGGTTTCTCTGTTGATAATGCAACATTAAACCGTTTCTTTAGTTTACATTATCTCCTTCCATTTATTATCGCAGGAGCATCTATTATCCACATTGCAGCTCTTCACCAGTATGGTTCTAATAACCCTCTAGGTATTGATTCTCATGTGGATAAAATGGCTTTCCATCCTTATTGTGTACTTAAGGATGTTGTTGCTTGGGTCACTTTTGGTATATTCTTCGCGGTTTTTGTCTATTTCGCACCTAACTTCTTAGGTCACCCAGATAACTATATCCCCGCGAACCCTATGTCAACACCTGCGCACATTGTACCTGAGTGGTACTTCTTATGGGTTTATGCTATTTTACGTAGTATCCCTAACAAGCTTGGTGGTGTTGCTGCTATTGGAGCAGTTTTCGCATGTCTCCTAGCTTTACCATGGCTTCAAAGAAGTGAGGTAAGAAGTTCTCTGTTCCGTCCTATCCATAAAAAACTTTTCTGGCTTCTTGCAGCTGATTGTCTAATCTTAGGATGGATCGGAATGAAGCCTGTTGAAACACCTTATATGGAAGTAGGACAGATAGCTTCTGTTTATTTCTTTCTTCATTTCCTTGTGTTCATTCCTCTTCTTGGATCACTAGAGGCAAAATATCTAAGAAGCTTATAAATAAAATAACTTCTTAATGCCTACTATGAACCAACTTCTCCGTAAAAAGAGAATAAATGTAAAAAAAGGACGAGGAAGGCTTTTAGGTTTAAAAGGATCACCTACAAGAAAAGGTGTTTGTATGCGTGTTTTTACACGAACACCTAAAAAACCTAACTCTGCCCTTAGAAAACTTGCCAAGGTGCGTTTAACCTCGGGTGCTATTGTCTTTGCATATATTCCGGGTGAAGGACATAAACTTCAAGAGCATTCTGTTGTTTGTGTCCGAGGAGGCCGTGTAAAAGATTTACCAGGAGTTAAGTACCATTGTGTAAGGGGTTTGTATGATTTGGGAAGTTTACCTCAAAGACGCCAGAAGCGTTCTAAATACGGTGCAAAAAAGCCTAAAGATAATGAGTAAGTCAAAAAATATTTTAAAGGAATGGGCTCACCTTGATTTTCCATCTAAAAATATTCAAGGTAAAGAAGATCTCATTCGTTTTATACGTTTATCTATGAAAGATGGAAAGCTACAAAAAGCTTATAAAAACATAGAAAAAACCTTTTCTTTGATGAAGTTAGATTCTAGGTGGCCAGAAGGCGTATCGACATTGGATTTTTTTGAGGAAGTTGTTAATTTAGCGTCGCCTATGGTTATAGTGCGTAGTGTGAGAGTGAAAGGTGTTGGTTTTCAAGTGCCTGGAACTATCACATCACATAAAAGTAGGGGTATTGGTCTTCGCTGGCTTCTTGAAGGGGCAAGGCGCAATTCCTTTAATAAGACTTCTTTTAAGGAAGGTTTATCACGAGAACTTTTTGATACGTATTATAAAACGGGTTACGCGTATAACAAACGTTTAGAGCTTCATAAACTTGCTGAAGAAAATAGACCATTTTCGCATTACCGTTGGTGGCATAAAGTCAAAGGAAAGAGGGAAATGGAGAAAAGCCAAAAAAAGATAAGTTAATATAAGGTTTTGTGTATGAAAGACTTTCTTAAGCATTTAATCCTAACACTTCCAGGGTGGGTTAAAGAGATACAAATTGAAAGAAACGAGGGGTGTATTTACGTGGAGCCAGAGCATGTGAAAAATATTCTAATTTTTTTACGTGATCATACATCATGTCAATATAAACTCCTTGTTGAACTTTGTGGAGCTGATTACCCTTCTAAAGAAAAACGTTTTGAAGTTGTTTACGAATTATTAAGCGTTTCTTCGAACACACGTCTTCGTGTTAAAACAAGTGTAGATGAATTTGAGGGTGTTTCTTCAGTTTCACCTATATTTAGTAATGCACTGTGGTCTGAACGTGAAACATGGGATTTATACGGTATATTCTTTAAGGATCATCCGGACTTACGTAGGATCCTGACAGATTATGGATTTGAAGGATATCCACTACGTAAAGATTTTCCCTTAAGTGGTTTTACTGAAGTTCGTTATGACGAAGCAAGTAAGCGTGTTATTTACGAACCTTTAGAAATGCCTCAAGAATTTAGAAGTTTTGATTTACAAACACCTTGGAATCCTTTGATGCAAAGGGAGGATAAATCAAAGTCTTAAATCCCTAAAGGTTTACCAAGGATTGACTTCTAATTTATATTCGAAAACACATTTAATTTCCTCTTAGTACATCAAATCTTCTTATAATGCCTGTTTAAACGCGCTATAAGGGGGTTTAAATATAAAAACAGGCACGTGTGTCATAAAAAGACTCAAATGCTTGTTTAATTTAATTTTAAGGGGTTTTTACCAAAAAAATACAAAAAATTCCAATATACGAAAAATAAAAAGATTTTATCTTATTACGTATATTTATAAAGAAAAAATTTGTTGGGGCTTATTTCCTCGCAAATAATAAAATAAAAAAGGAAAATAAGGAAGTCTCCCATGAAAGGAGGAGGTGGAGAATTTTCAAAGCTTTTAGAAAAGCGCATATCCGAATATTATGTTGAGCTAAAATATGAAGAAGTAGGCCGTGTCCTATCAGTAGGGGATGGTATTGCACGCGTATATGGCTTAAATAATATCCAAGCAGGAGAAATGGTTGAATTCTCTAGTGGTATTAAGGGTATGGCCCTTAACTTAGAGAACCAAGCTGTTGGTGTAGTTGTATTCGGAAACGATACACAAATTCTTGAAGGTGATTTAGTTAAAAGAACAGGATCTATTGTTGACGTATCAGTAGGTAAAGGTCTTCTTGGCCGCGTTGTAGATGCACTAGGAAACCCTATTGATGGTAAAGGAGCTTTAAAGGATGTGACAAGATCTCGTGTTGAGGTGAAAGCCCCAGGGATTATTGAGCGCCAATCTGTTTCTGAGCCAGTTCAAACAGGTCTAAAAGTTGTTGATAGTCTAGTTCCTATTGGTCGTGGTCAGCGAGAACTTATTATTGGTGACCGTCAAACAGGAAAAACAGCTGTTGCCATTGATACAATCTTAAATCAAAAGGAAGCTTTTGATAAAGGGGACGATGACAAAAAACTTTATTGTGTTTATGTTGCTATTGGTCAAAAGAGATCAACAGTTGCACACTTAGCAAAAAGTTTAGCTGATGCAGGTGCTATGGATTATTCCGTTATCGTTGCGGCTACAGCATCTGACCCAGCTCCTCTTCAGTTCCTTGCACCTTATGCTGGATCAGCAATTGCTGAGTATTTCCGTGATAACGGAATGCATGCTTTAATTATCTTTGATGATTTAAGTAAGCAAGCTACAGCATATCGTCAAATGTCTCTTCTTTTACGTCGTCCACCAGGTCGTGAGGCATATCCAGGAGATGTGTTCTATCTGCACTCTCGTTTACTAGAGCGTGCTGCTAAACTATCTGATGAAGAAGGTGCTGGTTCTCTAACAGCTCTTCCTGTAATCGAAACACAAGCGGGTGACGTTTCGGCTTATATCCCAACTAACGTGATTTCTATTACAGATGGGCAGATCTTCCTTGAAACAGAACTTTTCTATAAAGGAATTCGTCCTGCGTTAAACGTGGGTCTTTCTGTTAGTCGTGTTGGTTCTGCAGCTCAAGTTAAAGCAATGAAAGAAGTTGCTGGTACACTTAAGCTTACTCTTGCACAGTATCGTGAAGTTGCTGCTTTCGCGCAGTTTGGTTCCGATCTTGATGCAGCCACACAATTTACACTAAAACGTGGTGAAAGATTAACTGAGCTTTTAAAGCAAGGTCAATATTCTCCTTTACCTTTTGAGGTTCAAGTTCTTGTTATCTATGCAGGAACAAAAGGATACCTAGATCAAATGGATCCTTCGGATATTAGCGCTTATGAGGAAGGTCTTGTGAAACAAGCAGACGCCGGACTTCTAAGCCGTATTCATAAAGAAAAAACTTTAAAAGGTGACTTAGAGGGTCTTGTTGATTCTTATGTTAAATCATTTACCGAAACTTTTGTAAGTCAACTTAAGTCTTAAAGAATCTTTTTCTTATTATTGAGTTTTTGTTTTTAACACATAAAACGCTTTAATTTGAATTTTTCCTTTATACTTAGGGGAAATAACTCAGTTGGTTAGAGTATTGGCCTGTCACGCCAAAAGCCGCGGGTTCGAACCCCGTTTTCCCCGTCTTTTTTTTACCTTAAACATTAAATTAATAAAATATACCTTACATATAAAACCATGTTTGAATATTTTCCTATTTCAATTTTCTTAGTCATTAGCTTAGGTCTTTCCCTTATACTTGTGGGAATTCCTTTTATTGTAGCTCCTCAAAAAGCTGACCCTGAAAAGATATCTGCATATGAGTGTGGGTTTGACCCTTTCGATGATGCTCGGGGACAATTTGATATTCGTTTTTATTTAGTTGCTATTCTCTTTATTATTTTTGATTTAGAGGTTAGTTTTCTTTTCCCATGGTCTCTTACCCTAGGACAAATAGGCTTCTTCGGGTTCTGGACAATGATGGTTTTCTTACTTGTACTTACACTAGGTTTCGTTTACGAGTGGAAAAAAGGTGCTCTAGATTGGGAATAATTATCTTATGAGTCTCAATCCTCAGTTTACTTATAAAAAGTTTTTAAAATCCGCACTTAAGTCCTTACTTAAATTACAATCGAAAGAAAAAAGTGATAAGTATAAGGATTTAATTCTTCTTGTATCGAAAAGATATAACAAGATTAATGGTAGATCAAAAAAGAGAAGTTTAAACCTTTCTAGCCACGTACCTTTGTATAAACCTACTATAAATGAAGCAAGAGATACTTTGGATCCAAATAGAAAAAGTGTCAGTGACTTAGTAGGAAAGGACTTAATTATAAAAGAAAAGCTACGAAAACCTAAAGGTAGCTCTAGAAATGTAATTAAAAAAGACTTTAGAAAAGTAAAGCTCAAAGGGTGGAAACTTTTATACATAAGATTAAAAAAAAGTCTAAGGAAGTCTAAAGGTTGGGTTAGAGAATGGGAAGAAAGTTCCCATGGAAATCCAAGATATTTAAGAAATTGGCATAAAAGGCTAAAATCACAAGAAGCTTCTTTGTCACAGAAAATCTCTGAAAAAGGGATTGCAGAATTTTTTAAAAAGGAGAAGAACTCTTTTAACCCCCATTTTTTAAGGAGAAAGTTTTATTCTAATCTTGAAGACCCTATTAGTTTAGGTTACCATGAGAAATGCTTCAATACTGGTGGTTTAAGAAATTTACGAGCGGATAGAACAGAAGTTTATTGGTTAAAAAAAATATTAAAAGCCTTAAAAGGGAAAGAAGGTCTTCCTGTTCAGGAATCTAAAAAGAAAGTAGGTTTTCGTAAGAAAACCAAAACTTTGAAAGGTAGAGAAATCTTCGAATATTTGAGAGGTTTTTCTCGTATAGGTTCTCAAACAAAGCGTAAAGGTAATGTAAAAAACTACCGTAAGCTGAAAAGGATAAGAAAAGCTAAAGCTTTTTTAAGGAAAGGTATTACTAAGAAAAATATAGGTATAATTCATATAAATGCAGGCCTAAAAAATACGATAATAAGCCTAACGGACCTAAAAGGGGATGTTAAGGCTTGGTCATCGAATGGGTCTGTAGGTTTTATAAGGAAGAAAAAGAAAAGCCCTTATGCAAGTTTTGTGTCAGGGCAAGCAATGGGAGAAAAAGCCAAGTATCTTGGCTATCGGGGGGTAATTATCAATTTAAAGGGAGCAGGTAGAGGTCGACACAATAGCTGTCGGGGATTAGCAAAAAGTGGATTAAAAGTCTTGCGAATTAAAGATCGAATACGTCTTCCGCATAATGGATGTAGAGTGCGGAAAAAACGTCGGATTTGATCAGGATCTTATTGATAAAAAACAAAAAAAATGTATTTATGCATTCTAAGCCTCCCTTTATTGGGGTTTTTAGGAGCTTCGGGCTTTGGCCGTTTTTTAGGAGGTAGAGGGGCAGGTGTTTTTACAACAAGCCTTTTATTAATTACTTTCGTTTTCAGCTGTATTTGCTTTTACGAAGTAGGTATCTGCGGTTCTCCTTGTACTCTTAAAGTAAGTCCTTGGTTTTTGAGCGAATATTGGGACCCTACTTGGGGTCTTCTTTTCGACCCTTTAACCGGAGTGATGTGTGTTGTTGTTACTTCTGTAAGTACCTTAGTCCACCTTTATTCCACCTCTTATATGGGAGAAGATCCTCATTTACCTAGATTTATGAGTTATCTTTCTCTCTTTACTTTCTTTATGTTGATTCTTATAACCGGAGATAACTTCCTTCAGATGTTTGTCGGGTGGGAAGGTGTTGGTCTTGCTTCTTACCTTCTTATTAACTTTTGGTTTACTAGACTACAAGCTAATAAATCTGCCATTAAAGCTATGCTGATGAACCGCGTAGGTGATTTTGGACTAGCCCTTGGTATTTTTACTATTTACATTCTTTTTCAAAGTGTTAACTTTGAAACCGTCTTCGCTTGTGCACCCCACCTTTCTGAAGAGAAAATTATTTTCTTCGGGTTTGAATTGCACGCATACACACTTATAGGTTTGCTTCTTTTCGTTGGTGCTACAGGTAAATCAGCACAAATAGGACTACATACATGGCTTCCCGATGCCATGGAAGGACCTACTCCTGTTTCTGCTCTTATTCACGCAGCAACAATGGTTACTGCGGGTGTCTTTTTAATCGCAAGATGTTCGCCTCTCTATGAGTATGCCCCAGATGCTCTTGGCTTTATAGCCTTTGCTGGTGGTATGACTGCTTTCTTCGCGGCAACTACAGGTCTCGTTCAAAATGACTTAAAACGCGTTATTGCTTACTCTACTTGTAGCCAACTAGGATACATGGTCTTTGCGTGTGGTCTCTCACATTATGATCTAGGTGTTTTTCACCTAGCAAACCACGCTTTCTTTAAAGCACTTCTTTTCTTAGGAGCTGGTTCTGTTATACATGCAATGGCTGGTGAACAAGATATGCGAAAGCTTGGTGGTTTAGCTCAAGTATTACCATTCACCTATGGTATGATGATGCTTGGTACTCTTGCTCTTGTTGGGTTTCCTTTCTTAAGTGGTTTTTACTCAAAGGATGCTCTTTTAGAAGTTTCTTGTGCTCATTATACTTTAAGTGGAGACTTTACATACTTCCTGGGTTGTGCTGCAGCTTTCTGTACTTCTTACTATTCTTTTAGATTAGTATCATTAAGTTTCTTAGGGGAACCTAAAGGACCTAGAAAAACATACGAAGGCGCACATGAAGCACCTTTGCCTATGGCTATCCCTTTAATTATTTTAGGTGTAGGAAGTCTTTTCTCTGGTTATCTAGGAAAAGATCTTTTTGTAGGCCTTGGAACTCCTTTTTGGGGTAACTCTATAAGTGGTATGGCTTCACATACTACAAGTTTAGAGGCCGAGTATATTAGCCAAACAATGAAGCACTTACCTTTTGTATTAACAGTAATCGGAGGTTCTTTAGGTCTTGGCATTAACTCGCCTGCATTTAGTCCTAATGCTTATAAGATGAAACTTACTTCTTTAGGGCGAAGCTTGTATATATTCTTAAACCGTCGTTGGCTTTTTGATAAGGTCTACAACGATTGGATTGGGCGACCAAGTCTAAGTTTTGGTTATAATGTGTCATTTAAAACGATTGATAAGGGTGTACTAGAAATAATAGGTCCTTTTGGTATAACTGAAAGTATCCGTAATCTAGTAAAGCATACACAACAAATTCAAAGTGGATTCATATATCATTATGCTTTTGTAATGCTTTTAGGTTTAACATTCCTGTTAACAATTTTAAGTTTAGAGACACTTATTCAATATTGGGTAGACCCTCGTTTATGGACTCTTTTTGGTGTAGGTTTTTTGGGTCTTCTTCCGAGTGAAGAATTAAAATAAGAAAATAAAAAGTAAAATGCTTTCTTATATCTTACCAACATTGATTCTTCTTCCTTTAGGGGGAAGTCTTCTTCTTTCCTTCGTGCCATCATCATCGAAAGGGGCGATTAAAGTTGGGGGTTTGCTTATTTCTTCACTTAATTTTATAATTTCATTATTTACTTGGATTCTCTTCGACCCTTCATCGGCAAAGTTTCAATTTGTTTATGAAGCTCCATGGTTGGGGACATCCAATATCTATATGATTTTAGGTGTTGATGGGATTTCAATCTTTTTTGTTATCCTAAGCGCATTCCTTGTGCCTTTATGTTTACTTTGTGGATGGCAAAGTATAGAAAGACAGAAAGAATATGTTATTGCTTTTCTAGTTCTAGAAAGTGTGATGATCGCTGTGTTCTGTCTTTTAGATCTTTTCCTTTTTTATATTTTCTTCGAAGCAATACTTATACCTATGTTTTTTATCATAGGTATCTTTGGTTCAAGAGAAAGAAAAATCCGTGCAGCATACCAATTTTTCCTTTACACGCTTTTAGGATCTATTCTTATGCTTCTAGGGATCTTAATGATTTATGCTCAGACAGGGACAACACAAGTGGAACTTCTTTATGCTGAGGAATTCAGTGAACTAAGTCAAATTATTCTTTGGCTTTCTTTCTTTGCTTCTTTTGCAGTTAAAGTTCCTATGGTTCCTGTCCATATTTGGCTCCCTGAAGCACACGTAGAGGCGCCAACAGCAGGTTCGGTTATTCTAGCAGGAATTCTCCTTAAAGTAGGAACTTACGGTTTCCTTCGCTTTTCTATTCCTATGTTCCCAGAAGCGTCTTTATACTTTACCCCTTTAATATTTACTATGAGTGTTATTGCTGTTATTTATACATCTTTAACAACAATACGTCAAGTAGACTTAAAGAAAGTTATTGCTTATTCTTCTGTGGCTCACATGAATTTTGTGACTCTTGGCTTATTTAGTCTAAATACTCAAGGAATAGAAGGAAGTATCCTTTTAATGCTAAGTCATGGGTTAGTATCTCCAGCACTTTTCCTTTGCATAGGTACTCTTTATGACAGGCATAAAACACGTATTGTAAGATATTATGGAGGTGCTGTGCAAAAGATGCCGATATTCTCTGCTATTTTCCTTTTCTTTACAATGGGAAATATCAGTTTACCAGGAACAAGTAGTTTTGTAGGAGAATTTATGGTGTTAGCAGGTACATTTACAGCAAACCCATTTATTTGCATCTTAGGGGCTACTGGTATGGTTTTAGGGGGGGCGTATTCTTTATGGCTATACAACCGTATTGTCTTTGGTGCATTTAAACCTCACTTTATTTCAACTTATGCTGATGTAAACCGTCGAGAGTTCTTTATGTTTGTTCCTCTTATCCTTGCTGTTTTATGGATGGGTGTTTATCCCGAAGTATTCTTGAATGAAATACATGCTTCGGTATCTCATTTACTTCAAAATTTATCAACGTCAGTATAAAGATGCTTTCCCTATTTAATTCGGATTTTCTTGGACTTATCCCTGAAATATACCTACTTCTGGGCTTATGTACTTTACTAGGTTATGGCGTTTGGTATGAAAAAGGAAGAGAAGCCCAAATGACTTCGCACCAACTGTGGGTAGGGGGTTTGTCTCTTATTTTTACATTTATTCTTTTGTGCGAAAACCCTTTATACCACATGATTGTATGTTTTAATACATTAATCATTGACGGTATGGGTGCTTTCTTGAAGAGTCTTATTCTTTTTAGTACTTTAGGTGTCATGGGTCTTAGTTTTTCTTTTTTAAAAGAAGAAAAAATACAAGCTTTTGAATTTGTTATCCTTCTTCTTTTAGCTACACTAAGTCTTATGCTTATGGTTTCTTCCTATGATTTTATATCTTTTTACCTAAGCCTAGAATTTCAATCCCTAGGTCTTTATGTCTTAGCTGCGCTTAAAAGAGATAATGAATATTCAACAGAAGCCGGCCTTAAATACTTTGTTTTAGGTGCTTTTTCATCAGGTTTCTTGCTCTTTGGTGCTTCCCTTATTTATGGGTTAACAGGAACCACAAACTTTGAGGACTTAAGTATTCTTTTCACTGGCTTAGGTCCTTCTGATTTTTTCACACAAAGTTCTGTTGTTGTTGGTATCCTCTTCATAAGCGTTGCTCTTCTATTTAAAATAAGTGCAGCTCCTTTCCATATGTGGTCACCGGACGTTTACGAAGGTGCTCCTACTGTGGTTACTGCCTTTTTTTCTATGGCTCCAAAATTAGCTCTTTTTGGTGTCCTTATTAGAGTATTTTATCTTGGGTTTTTCGACTTCATTTTCTCGTGGCAACAAATATTCTTTGTTTGTAGCCTAGCTTCAATGGTTTTTGGTTCCTTAGGGGCCTTAGCCCAAGTTAGAATGAAGCGTCTTTTAGCTTTTAGTTCTATTGGTCACGTAGGTTATCTACTTATTGGTTTAGCTACAGGAAGTCTTGAAGGCCTTCAGGGTATATTTCTTTACCTTCTTGTGTACTTTATCATGACATTAAGTGCTTTCAGTTTTGTACTGTCATTACGTTCAGATAAGAACGAACCTAGGTACCTACATGAATTAAAGAACCTTAGTGTTAGAAACCCTCTACTTGCTGTAAGTTTTAGTACAACCCTCTTTTCAATGGCGGGTATTCCCCCATTAGCTGGTTTCTTAAGTAAATTCTACCTTTTCTTCGCGGCATTAAACGCTTCTTTATACTCTCTAGCTATTTTAGGAGTATTGACAAGTGTGTTGAGTTGTTTTTATTATCTAAGTTTAATTAAACTTATGTATTTCCATAAGGTGGAAGAAACAAAAGATGTCTCTGCAATAATGAATATAGATGCACAAAAAGGTCTCCTACTAGGGATTACCTTTTTTGCAATTTTATTTTTATTTGTATATCCATCGCCTTTCTTTTTATTAAGCCACGCGGCTGCATTATCATTTTCATAAAATAAAATCAAATGGAACTTTTTTTAGGCCTTTTTGCCTCTTTCGCTATAGGGGCAGCTATAATGGTTATAAGAGCAAACAACCCCGTATACTCTGTTTTATACCTAATATTAGTTTTCGTTAATACAAGCGGAATCTTAATTCTCCAAGGTTTAGATTTTTTCGCGATGATTTTTTTAGTGGTCTATGTAGGTGCGATTGCTGTACTTTTTCTTTTCGTAGTTATGATGCTAAACGTAAAAGTTGAAGAGAAAGAAGAAAGTATACTTCGTTATTTACCAGTTGGTGGAGGGATTGGTTTAATCTTCTTTCTAGAAGTTATCTTAGCTCTAGACAAGGACTTTGTGCCTTTAGGTTATCTTAACACACATGTAAAAGATAGTCCTCTAATCCCAACATACATGCATTGGGGGGAAGCTCTAGTACAAAAAACAGGAATAGAAGCTATAGGACAAGTAATTTATACTTATTATTTTTATTACTTTTTCTTAGCAAGCTTTATTCTTTTAGTTGCTATGATAGGAGCTATCCTTTTAACACTACATAACGACCCTAAGGTAAAACGCCAGGAAGTATTTGAACAAAACGCAAGAGAGTTTTCTCGAACAGTACAAAAAGCTTCTTAAGGTAACCTTATCAATTGAATATTAAAAAAAACCCTCAATAGCTCAGGGATAGAGCAAATCCGAACAAAAGGATTCAGTCGTTGGTTCGAGTCCAACTTGAGGAAGAAAACCCTATTTTTGTATTAATATTAGTAATTAATATTACTCAAAAGAAAAGTAGGTAATTTATTACAAAAGAAAAAAGGAATGAACTTATTTCGTGTTTATTCGTGCGATGCTGCGGAACCTTGGCAAATTGGTTTCCAAGACCCAGCAACACCCGTAATGCAAGGATTAATTGACTTACACCACGATTTAATGTTTTTTTTAAGCTTTATACTTGTTTTTGTATGCTGGATTCTAGGTAGAACATTATATCATTTTAATGCTTCTAAACATCCAACTCCTTACAAAATTACACATGGTACACTAGTAGAAGTAGTGTGGACAGTAACACCAAGTATAATATTAATGCTTATAGCACTTCCATCTTTTGCACTTCTTTATTCTTACGAGGAGGCAGTAGATCCGGGAGTAACATTAAAGGCAGTAGGTCATCAATGGTATTGGGTTTATGAGTATTCTGATTATAACGTAAGCGATGAGCAGGCACTAACATTTGAGTCTTACATGGTAGCTGAGGATGATTTAGAGCCAGGTCAACTACGCCTACTAGAAGTAGATAACCGCGTGGTTCTACCAGTTCAAACACATATTCGTGTTATTATCACTGCCGCTGATGTTCTTCATAGTTGGGCAATTCCTTCTTTAGGAGCTAAATGTGATGCAATCCCTGGACGATTAAATCAAATAAACCTTTTCATTAAACGTGAAGGAGTATTCTACGGTCAATGTAGTGAATTATGTGGAGTTAACCACGGATTTATGCCAATTGTTGTAGAAAGTGTTCCTGTTGATGATTATATTGAATGGGTTTCAAATAAAATAGAAGTTTAATAAATGTCAAGTTCTACTCTACAAAGGCATCCTTTTCATCTTGTCGATCCTAGCCCTTGGCCTTTTATGGCGTCTTTAGGCGCATTGACAACAACAATGGGAGCTGTGTTATGGATGCACTCTTACGAGAATGGAGGCTTCGTATTCGGTTTAGGGTTTTTTAGCCTTCTTTATGTTATGTTTGTTTGGTGGCGTGACGTTATAAAAGAATCAACATACGAAGGACACCATACAGTTGCCGTACAAACCGGACTTCGTTGGGGTATGATTCTTTTCATTGTGTCCGAAATTATGTTTTTCTTCGCATTCTTTTGGGCATTCTTTAATTCAAGCTTAGCACCTGGTATCGACATAGGAGGTATCTGGCCACCAAAAGGTATTGAAGTATTAAGTCCATGGGAAGTTCCTCTTCTAAACACACTTATTCTCCTTTTATCAGGAGCATCTGTAACATGGGCACACCACGGTATTCTGTGCGGTCAAAGAGACCAAGTGATTTACTCATTAATCGTCACAGTAGTACTTGCCACTATTTTTACAGGACTTCAAGGATTAGAGTACGTAGAAGCACCTTTTAGTATTTCTGACGGTGTTTATGGATGTACTTTCTTTTTAGCAACAGGATTCCACGGGTTCCACGTTCTAATTGGAACAATTTTCCTAACCGTATGCTTATTCCGTCAATATTTAGGTCATTTTACACCCTCACACCACTTTGGTTTTGAAGCTGCTGCATGGTATTGGCATTTTGTCGATGTCGTTTGGTTGTTTCTTTTCGTAAGTATTTATTGGTGGGGTGGTCAATAATTAAAAAATATAAAAAAGAAAGTGATAAATTCGCCTCTTGATCAATTTGCGATTAACTGCCTGATTCCCTTTAGAATTGGAGCTTTTGATATTAGTTTCACTAACTCTTCTCTTTTTCTACTTACAGGAACAGGTCTTTTCTGTATTCTTATCTGGTTTGCTACAATTAAAGGAGGGAGACTTATCCCTTCAAGATGGCAATCTATCGTAGAATTAATCTATGATTTTATCTATGATATGGTTCAAAACCAAGTAGGACCTGCAGGACGTCCATACTTCCCCTTTATTTTTACTCTTTTCGTTTTCATCCTAGGTGCTAACTTAATTGGTATGATTCCTTATAGTTTTACATCAACAAGTCATATTGTTGTTACTTTTGGACTATCTCTTTCTATTTTTATAGGAGTTACCCTTCTCGGATTCTTAACACATGGTCTTCACTTCCTTAGCTTTTTCCTTCCAGGTGGTGCACCTCTAGCACTAGCCCCTCTATTAGTTGTTCTTGAAGTAGTTTCTTACTCTTTCAGAGCTATTAGTTTAGGTGTTCGTCTTTTTGCCAATATGATGGCGGGTCACACACTTGTTAAAATCCTAAGTGGTTTCTCATGGACAATGCTTTCTGTTGGGGGCCTTCTTGGTGTTGGCGCTTTAGGACCATTTCTTGTTGTTTTTGCACTTACAGGACTTGAACTTGGTGTTGCCAGTCTTCAAGCTTATGTATTTACAATCTTAACTTGTATTTATCTTAACGACGCAATACACCTACACTAAACCAAAAAGGATCCTTTTACAACCCATTTTAATCATCTAATTCTTTTATTGTGCCTGTAGCTCAATTGGATAGAGTGTCAAACTACGGATTTGAAAGTTGAGAGTTCAAGTCTTTCCAGGCATGTAAAAATATTATAAAATTAAAAGAATGTATGAAAGGATTTACAAAGAAAAGGTAAACCTAAGAATCATTCTCGGGGACTCCTAAGAGATAAATCCCCGGGGCACGTAGCTCAGTTGGTTAGAGCGTTCGCCCGATAAGCGAAAGGTCGGCAGTTCGAGTCTGCCAGTGCCCATGCACATAAAAATGACTGATATCGAAAGAAATCAGATAAACACTCTTAACAGAGGTGAAAAGATCTCAAGTACCAAGATAAAAAGGTTTTATAGCCTTTCTTGGAAGGCAGAGATTCCTAAAGTCCTTTAGGTACTGAGTAGATTGGGAGACGAAGGACAAGAAAGCTAGGGTATGATCCCGGCCCAGAATGAATGCTAGCGGTAAGCTTAATACATGCAAGTCGAACGCACTAAAAGTGAGTGGCGAACGGGTGAGTAAAGCGTAAGAATCTACCTCTTAAAAGGCTTAAATAGTAGAAGGCAAAGACCGTTAAGAGATGAGCTTGCGTAAGATTAGGTAGTTGGTGTGATAAAAGCTCACCAAGCCAATGATCTTTAGCTGGTCTGAGAGGATGATCAGCCACACTGGGACTGAGACACGGCCCAGACTCAATAGTAGAGGCAGCAGTAGGGAATATTAGACAATGGGCGGAAGCCTGATCTAGCTATATCGCGTGGGTGAAGTAGACTTTCGAGTAGTAAAACCCTTTAATTGGATAAAAGATTATGACTCAATCCAATCAAAAAGTCCCGGCTAACTTCGTGCCAGCAGCCGCGGTAAAACGGAGGGGACAAGTGTTATTCGGAATGACTGGGCGTAAAGGGTCCGCAGGCGGGCTTATGAATTTGGAGGACCAAACCAAAGAAATCCTTTGGCGAATCTTTGATAAGCATAGGTCTAGAGTCAGATAGAGGTTAGTGGAATGTCATGTGTAGGGATTAAATCCGCGTAGATGTGATGGAAGGCCGAAAGCGAAGGCAACTTTCTGGATCTTGACTGACGCTAATGGACGAAAGCGTGGGGAGCAACAGGGATTAGAGACCCCTTTAGTCCACGCCGTAAACGATGAGTGTTCACTTTGGGTTTAAATATCCGAGGTTTAGCTAACGCGTTAAACACTCCGCCTGGGGAGTACGGTCGCAAGGCTGAAACTCAAGGGAATTGACGGGAGCTCGCACAAGTGGTGGATCATCTTGTTTAATTCGATAATACGCGCAAAACCTTACCAACCCTTGACATCTTTTTAGTCTTTACTTTAATAGGTTATAGATGTTTAAAAAAGACAGGCGCTGCATGGCTGTCGGCAGTTCGTGTTGTGAAATGTTTGGTTAAATCCTATAACGAACGCAACCCCTTCGAAATTTTTCATTTGCTTTTTCGTATTGCCCATGAGAAGTGGGAGGAAGGTGGGGATCACGTCAAGTCCTCATGGCCCTTATGGGTTGGGCTACAAAGGTGATACAATGGTAATTACAAAAGGATGCAATGATGCAAGTCGGAGCAAATCCCAAAAAATTATCTTAGTTCGGATTGGTCTCTGCAACTCGGGACCATGAAGCTGGAATCACTAGTAATCGTGGATCAGAACGCCACGGTGAATATGTTCTCGGGCTTTGTACACACCGCCCGTCACACCGGGGAAATCGGGCTGTTCCCAAAACCTTAAACCTATCTTGATCTCTTTTGCTTTTTTATTTTATATTGGCATTTTTGGTCTCTTTAGTTATTTTTTGGTCGAAGGCTGGTTTGGTAACTCTGGTGAAGTCGTAACAAGGTAGCCGTAGGGGAACCTGCGGCTGGACTGGCTCTTTTTATTTTTCTTTTTTATTATGCTTGCTCCTAAAAAAACTAAATTTCGTAAATTTCATAGAAGGCTCAATTTCTCCTTTTCTAAACAAAAAGGTCCCCGAAATCGACGCATTATTTCTAAAAAATTTCTCACAAAAAAAACTGATCTTGTTTTCGGTCTTTACGGTATTAAAGCACTACAGCCCGCTAAACTACATCCTAGATGTATAGAAGCAGCCAGACGTGCTATGACTAGATATCTTCAAAGAAGCGGTAAAATATGGATCCGTGTTTTCCCTTCTATTGGTATTTCTGCCAAGCCTAATGAAATACGTCTTGGTAAAGGAAAGGGTCCCCATTCATTTTGGGCTGCTCTTATCCGTCCTGGACAGGTTATCTTTGAAATTGACCGAGTTCCTCTTAGTAAGGCAAAAGAAGCTTGCGCTCTTGCCGCAGCAAAACTTCCTTTTAAAACTACTTTTATACAGAAAAAATGAAAAACCACGGTACTTACTTTTATCCTGGAGACAACTCAGGTGCTAGACAAGTGTATTGTATACAACAGTCTAGGACTTCTCTTAATATTGGCGACACTATTACAGTCTCCATTAAGAAATCTTTACCAGCTCAAAAGTCTAGGGTTAAGAAAGGAAGTATTTATAAAGCTGTTATTTGTGAATTGAAACAAAAGAAAAGCAGGTTTACTCACCTAAATAGGTCTTTTTCTAGAAATATTGTTGTTATTCTTAACGCTAAGGGAGATCCTATAGGCACAAGAGTTAAAACATTAGCTTCTTTTGAGCTACGCGCACGTGGACATGCCAAAATAGCTTCTATAGCTCCTTTTATCTTTTAATTTCTTTTTTTATGTATCATTTAAGTCTAAAACAAAACTTATCTCCCGTCGACTCGCTCGAAAAAATTGTTTTAAGGGCAAATGCATCCGACCCCGAGTCTGTGCATTATCTTAGCTTAGCCTTACAGGCTATATCCGGACAATTCCCTAAAAAAAACTACGCAAAACAACCTTTGGCTGGTTTTAAATTAAGAAAAAACCAGCTTATTGGGGTCCAAGTTACATTAAGAGGACACAAAATGATGTCCTTTATAAAAAATCTTGTTTTTATAGTTTTGCCCAAGTTTGTAGATTTTAACGGAGTCCAAACGAAAAAGTATGATCGAGAAGGAAACTTACATTTTGGTTTAACACAATTTCTTTTGTGGCCTCAATGCGAAGTTTCTTATGAAGTTTTTAGAAAGCCAAGTGGTTTTAATATTAGTATCATTTCTAAGGGAGATATAAAAAAGAAAAAACTTATATCGTCTTACCTAGGCTTACCTACAACTGAAGATTAAAATTTGACCTAAAAAATGAAAAAACGCATATATAAAGATATAAGAAAGCGTAAACTTTTTAAGACATATGAAGTAAAAAGGCGTATTCTTTTAGGTCTGATTAACGATTTATCCATTCCTTTGGAAAAAAGATTAGATTTTGTTACTGAACTTAACCGTTTGCCAAGAAGTGCATCAAAAGTACGTGTAGTAAATAGATGTATCTTGACCGGAAGAAGTAAAAGTGTTTACAAATTTTGTAAATTATCTAGGTTAAGTCTTCGACGCTTAGGTTCCGAAGGCTTAATACCAGGCTTATCAAAAAAATCATGGTAATATTTAAAAAATGAATATATATTCAGACTTTTATTCACGTGTACAAGGGGCTCAACGCAGAGGAGACCTTTCTGTAACTCTGCCCTGGACTCATAAAACATGGAGGCTAGGCCTGTTATTAAAGCGTCTAAAGTTTATAGAAAACGTTGAATGCGTAGAAAACCCTAAAAATGGGTTGCCTACCCTTATTGTCCATTTAATTGATAGAGGGTTCTCACATTTACGACAAATAAGTAAGCCCAGCCGAAAAGTCTTTAAGAAATCAAAAGAAATGAAAGCTTTTAGAAAAGATTTTGGTTTCTATATTTTATCAACACCCCTAGGTCTTTTATCTTGTCAAGAAGCAAATGCTCTTGGGGTTGGTGGGGAACTTCTTTGCGAAATATATTAATAAAAAAAAATGCCTCGTTCTGCTTGGAAAGGTCCTTTTGTTGATTTTGGACTACTACGCTCAATTATTAAAAAGCAACAATCTCCAAAAGATAAAAGTCTAATTAAAGTATATTCGCGCCGTTCTATGATATTACCTGAATTTGTTGGTTTAGAAGTTGAAATTCACAACGGGAAGTCCTTCCAAAAGGTTCTACTAAAGGAAGAAATGATAGGTCACTCTTTTGGAGAGTTTGCCCCTACTAGAAAAATATTCGTCCCTAAAGACAAGAAGAAAAATAAAAAATAATTAAAATGGCTCAAAAAACGAACCCAACCAGTTTGCGCCTTAAATTTAATAGAAAATTTGATTCTTCTTGGTGGTCTTCTTTGTATTATTCGAGAGTATTCGAAAGAGATCTTAGCCTTAGAAAGTATTTTAAAAACCTTTTAAAGCAAACAAAGAAAAGAAGCCTTACTCGTATTGGCTATACCGCAGGCCCAAAAGACCAAAAAGTTTTTCTTTACTGGGCAAAACCAAAAAAAGTAGAAAAGAAATACACACCTTCTTTTTGGAGACGTAGACACCAAAATGCAGAGAAAGTAGAAAGAAATACAATACACCTTTTTCCTTCACGAAATTCTTCTTTATTTCAGCTTTCTTCAACATCTATGGATCCTAGCCTTAAGAAGAAAGCTCGTACCCTACGAATCTTAGGTTTAATTTCTTCTTGTACCCATATTAGTCCTGACGTGAAAAAGAAATATTATAATGAATTATTAAATATTTTATTAAAAGAAAATACTTTTTCTTCTTCTTATGGTCTTTTCTCTGATTTAGAGTTACAAGAAGCCTTTAAATACCTTAAAAAACAAAAGGGAAGTCAAAAAAAGAATCAAAAGAAAGACCTTGTTGATAACGAAGAAGGGAAGAATAAATTAATCCGAAGTATTAGAAAATCCCTAAGAAACTCGCTTCAAACCAATATAAGAAGATCTTTTAAGGTGAAATCTTTAATATCTCCATCAATTATGAGGACATCTTTTTTTAGCGCACAGGCTTTAAGTGACTTTATCAAAGATAATCTCAAGAAACGTATTTCTCACGGAAGAATTTTTGCTCTGATCAAAGCAGAGAGCCGACAAATCTTCCAGTCTAATGACATAAAAGGTATTAGAATTTTAGTATCTGGCCGTTTAGGTCGACCAGAGAAGGCAAGAAAAGCGTCCCTTTTTCTAGGAAGATCTTCTCTTAATTCTTTTAATGAACAAATTGATTATTCATCGGACTCAGCACTAACAAGATATGGCTTAGTAGGTATTAAAGTTTGGATCTCTTTTTAGATCTAATGAGATACAACAAAAGTTAAGGAATTAAAACCCCTTAGACAGACTCTTAATAAAAACATAAATTTACTTTTCTTTCCCTTCTTTTTTAAATAATAAAATGTTAGAAGGTGCAAAACTTATTGGTGCTGGTTGCGCAACAATCGCCCTAGCGGGAGCAGGAGCAGGTATCGGAATCGTTTTCGGTTCTCTAATCAACTCTGTAGCTCGTAACCCATCATTAACAAAACAACTATTTGGATATGCTATCCTAGGTTTCGCTTTAACAGAAGCGATTGCTCTTTTCGCTTTAATGATGTCATTCCTAATCCTATTCGTATTCTAAAAGAATAACGATACAGGTTATGATCAAAACACATTAGAAAGCATATAGTAAATATATTCAAAAAAATCCTAATAACGATAAAATACAAAATAGTTTAATTAAGAAATTAAGGTGGAATTCGCTTATAGTCCATTTTAAAGGGGGTTAAAGCTTTTTTCCGATATATACCCCTAATTTAAGGTTAAAACAGCCTTATAACGAAAATAAAGGGGTGTTATGGGAAGATTTAAGGTGTTTCAGGAAGCGGATATGGCGGAATTGGCAGACGCGTTAGTTTTAGGCACTAGTGAAGAGATTCGTGGGGGTTCAAGTCCCTCTATCCGCAAGAGGGTGTGTAGCTCAGCAGGTAGAGCATCGGGCTTTTAACCTGGTGGCCGTAGGTTCGAGTCCTATCACACCTAAAAAATCTTTAGTGTACAAAGTGCTCGATCCTTAATTTACCTTAATTCAAAGGCAGTGCCAAAAGAATTCAAATTTGTATTTATAAAAATTAACACCAAAAATATATTATGTACATTCTAGGAATATTACTAAAAATTCTAGGTTTAATTGTTCCTTTACTTTTAGGTATTGCCTTTATGGTATTAGCTGAAAGGAAAGTTATGGGATCTATCCAAAGAAGAAAAGGTCCCAATGTAGTAGGAGTTTTCGGTATTTTACAGCCCATTGCAGACGGACTAAAATTAATGGTTAAAGAAACCGTTCTCCCAAGTAATGCGAACTTAATGATATTTCTAGCTGCACCAGTATTAACATTTATGCTTGCACTAATTTCTTGGTCAGTTATTCCTTTTGGAGATAATCTAGTCTTGTGTGACTTAAATATCGGTGTTCTTTATCTTTTTGCCGTATCATCCCTCGGGGTTTATGGTGTTATAATGGCAGGATGGTCAAGTAACTCTAAATATGCTTTTTTAGGAGCACTTAGATCTGCAGCCCAAATGGTTTCTTACGAAGTGTCTTTAGGATTAATCCTAATAACTGCTCTTCTTTTTGCAGGTTCTTTAAACTTCGTAGAGATAGTAGAGAGTCAGAAAGGGATTTGGTTTTGTATTCCTCTTTTCCCACTTTTCATTATGTTCTTTATTTCGTGTTTAGCCGAAACAAACAGAGCACCTTTTGATTTACCTGAAGCTGAAGCAGAACTTGTTGCTGGTTATAACGTAGAATACTCTGCAATGGCTTTTGCTTTATTCTTCTTAGGGGAATATGGAAACATGATCTTAATGTGTAGTTTCTGCTCAATCATGTTTTTAGGTGGGTGGTTAGCACCTTTCTCTTTCCTTGATTTTATGCCTCCTGGGTTTTGGCTTGGGGTAAAGACATCTCTTTTATTATTTGGTTTCATTTGGGTCCGAGCAGCCTTTCCCCGCTATCGATATGACCAGCTTATGCGATTAGGTTGGAAGGTATTCCTTCCTTTATCATTAGCTTGGGTTCTTTTCGTAGCAGGTTTTCTGATAAGTTGTGATTGGTTACCTTATTCAAACGAAATTTTCCTTGTTTAAAGTCTTAACCCTGTTCTTTAATACAGGGAAGCGGGCATAGCTCAAATGGTAGAGTAGTGCGTTGCCATCGCTCAGATGAGGGTTCGATTCCCTCTGTTCGCTTTTAAGCTTCGGGTCCCTTTCGTCTAGTGGTTAGGACATTGCTTTTTCAAGGCAGCAACACGGGTTCGATCCCCGTAAGGGATATTAAACCGCGTTAAACATAATAAGATAATTCTTCAATAGCTCAGTGGTAGAGCAAATGGCTGTTAACCATTTGGTCGTTGGTTCGAATCCAACTTGGAGAGGTATTCTCACATGTTGTTGACGTCCCTAATAAGTGAAAGCTTAGGAGAATAGTTCCAATGGTAGAACAACGGTTTCCAAAACCGCAGGTTAGGGGTTCGAATCCCCTTTCTCCTGAATACTTATATTTTATGCGGGTAAAGGGAATCGAACCCTTATCCTCTGCTTGGAAGGCAGATAATTTACCATTAATCTATACCCGCAGATTTGAAATAACAACAAATTTCTTTAGTTATTTGAAACTAAAAGACTTTATTATTTTGTGGTATGCACTCTTAATGAAGAAAGCTTCAAAACACTTATTATACTAATTGTCTTTTCTACAAAAAGAAAGACAATTAAAGGGAGCCCGTTTGGTGAAATTGGTAAACACGACAGACTTAAAATCTGTTCCCTTTGGGTTATCGGTTCAAGTCCGATAATGGGCATTTTGTGTTAAAATAGAAATAAAAAATAACCTATAATCTTTTTAGGGGGGGGATTATAGGGGGGGGTCTCCTGAATCTTGGTTAATGTTAAAGTTAAATTAATCTTGATCTAATGTTAATATTAAGATAAATATTATCTTATTATTAATTAGATGTATGAACTAATAAGTATTAAACATATATTTATTAAGATATGTGTTTTTTGCTTTCACATTTTTTATTGCGAAACAGGGGGGTTAGTTTAGTGGATAAAACACCGACCTTCTAAGTCGTAGTGGGTGGTTCGAGTCCACCACTCCCTGATAAGATTGCATACAAATGAATAAAATGTATGCTGTAAAAAGATCGCAGGGCTTGCGCGTAAAAGAAGCGCACAAGGTGTAGCGCAGCTTGGTAGCGCATCTGTTTTGGGAACAGAAGGTCATAGGTTCAAATCCTATCACCTTGATAGGGGAGACCCTGGCCCTTAGTCCTTTGTTTTATTAGACAATTTTCTAAGGTTTTCTTTATTTCGAAGGACCCTAGGAATTCTTAAAATCCTTGTATATAAAGAAAATGAGTTTAATTCATTCACTCCATGTATCTTTTGTGGTATTCCTTTTAGGATTGGTTGGTATATACTTAAACAGGAAAAATATTATTTTAGTCCTGATGAGTATAGAACTAATGTTATTAGGAATTAACCTAAATCTTTTAAGTTTTTCTGTATATTTAGACGATCTTTTAGGCCAGATTTTTGCTCTTTTTATCCTTACGGTAGCTGCAGCAGAATCTGCAATAGGCCTAGCAATCTTAGTGATCTATTATCGTTTAAGACGTACAATAGATATCGAATTTATTCGTTTAATGAAAGGTTAAACTGAGAAGGATGGGAAAGGTAGGATTCGAACCTACGTAGATTGTATCAACAGATTTACAGTCTGCCGCCTTTAACCACTCAGCCACTTTCCCTTTAAATTAAATTAAAAAGCTGATAAATGCCTCAATTAGACCACGTAACGTATTTTTCCCAATATTTCTGGCTTTGTGTGTTTTTCTTCGGTTTTTATGCTCTTTGTGTTAAATATTATCTTCCCGGCCTAAGTCGTTTAGCGAAGTATCGCGGCGATTTAGAAAAGAATGAAGGGAGCTTAGAATCATATTCTAATCCTAATAAATTCTGGGATGCTTTTTTAAATAAAAGTTTAAATGATGGTTTAAGCACAAAAGCACCAAAAATTGATGATGCTCTAAACGTTGCTTTTAATTTTTCTTCATTTTTTGATTCTTTAAAAGGTTTAAATCCTAAATCCTCTTTAAGTCAAGGTTTTTCTTGGCGAAAAGGAAGCCAATGGCAAAATGGTATTGAACCTTTTGTAAAAGAATTCAAGCATAAGAAAATAACAGAAGATAAACGTTTTGCTTCTCTTGTAAGTAAAAATACACGTGACTCGTCTATCTCAGGCCAGACAGCTCTTTTTGGCGGACTTAAGTCTACCTCTACTAAGAGTGCTGATCTGAACGCCTTTGATGCCTTTGTTTTCTATGATTTAGTTCACGATTTTCGTTCTTTGGATAAGTTTAAGGCTTAATTGGTTTTTTAAAGCACATATTAAAATTTAAGAATAAGATCTTTTATTTCAGACCTTATATTAAATTTATACACAGTTTATTTATATAAAAATGTCTAAAGTCGCTAAAGAAAAAGTAAAAAAGGGCAAAAGCCCTACTAAAAAAAAAGCTACAAAAGCTAAACCGGTTAAAGTGACCACAAAGAAGGTTTCAGCTAAACCGAAAGCTTCAAAACCTGAAATTAAATCTAAAAAAAAGAATCCCGTGAAAAAACTTATTAAAAAAACCAGTACAATGACCCCAAAAACAAGAGATAACCTTACATTAGGTATTGCAGGATTTTTAGGCTTTATTGTATTAAGTTCAAAAGGAATTCTTATTTATAATGAAGAAATTTTAGTAGCTCTTGGTTTCCTTGGTTTTGTGTATTTTGTGTCATCTTCTTATGGAAAAGACATAAAAGGATCTTTAGATCTTCGAGGTGAAGGCCTTAAAGAAAAGGTAGGTTCTGATTTAAAAAACAGTAAAGATGCCTATAAAGACGCAATTGAGCTTTGGGCTGCACAAAACCCTACTTGGTGTTTGCATAAGAAAAAGCGTAGTGCTCAAGCAGCTGCTTTAGATTCTCGTGTAAGCACATCTAATTCCGTTCTTTATTGGTTTTCAGCACCTCTTTTAGGTAGTTCAAAAGGCCTTTTTAAATCTTCTATTGCCTCTGGTACTTGGGGATTATTGAAAGGGGAATCTATGTCAAGTGGCGATAATATTGAGGCTTGGTCTGGAAGCTTTCGTCAAAGGGTTTTTGGTAAAGCATTTAATGCTGTCGGTGATGGAAATCAAATCCACCAAGAGTGGATTAAGTCTTGCTTAGCGAATGTTGAAAAAATTCGTCTTAGCTAAGTAAGCATCTTAATGTTAGTATTATTAATATAACACGTATTAAGCTTAATGCCTTAATACAAAATGGGTAGCCAAAAAGACTACCTCTTTTTTTAAAAAAAATAATTTATATAAAAACAGGAAATATGCTTTTTATAGAACGCTGGTTGTTTTCAACAAACCACAAAGATATTGGTACTCTTTACCTACTTTTTGGAGGCTTTTCAGGTCTTCTTGGTACTTGCTTCTCGCTTCTTATCCGTATGGAGCTTTCTCAGCCAGGTAACCAAATATTAGGTGGTAATCACCAACTTTATAATGTAATCATAACAGCTCACGCATTCTTGATGATTTTCTTCATGGTGATGCCAGCTTTAATTGGAGGTTATGGGAACTGGTTTGTTCCTATAATGATTGGTGCGCCAGATATGGCTTTCCCTCGCTTAAATAACATTAGTTTCTGGCTTCTTCCACCATCATTAATTCTTCTTCTATGTTCAGCTCTAGTTGAAGTAGGAGTAGGAACAGGTTGGACTGTTTATCCGCCATTAAGTAGTATTACGGCTCACTCAGGTGGTGCTGTAGATTTGGCTATTTTTAGTTTACACGTTTCAGGTGCTGCAAGTATCTTAGGTGCTATTAACTTTATTACAACAGTATTTAATATGCGCGCCCCAGGAATGAGTTTTCACCGTCTTCCTCTTTTTGTGTGGTCGGTTCTAATTACTGCCTTTCTACTTTTACTATCTCTTCCTGTTCTTGCAGGAGGTATTACAATGCTTTTAACAGACCGAAACTTCAATACAAGTTTCTTTGATCCTGCAGGAGGAGGAGACCCTGTATTATTCCAGCACCTATTCTGGTTCTTCGGTCACCCGGAAGTTTATATTCTAATCCTTCCTGGGTTTGGTATTGTAAGTCACATTGTATCTACTTTTTCACGTAAACCTGTGTTTGGTTATCTTGGGATGGTTTATGCTATGCTAAGTATTGGTGTTCTTGGCTTTATCGTTTGGGCTCACCACATGTATACAGTCGGACTAGATATCGATACTCGCGCATACTTTACTGCAGCTACTATGATTATTGCTGTTCCTACAGGAATTAAAATCTTTAGCTGGATCGCTACAATGTGGGCAGGAAGTATAGAGTTTAAAACACCTATGCTTTTTGCTATCGGTTTCATTTTCCTTTTCACTGTTGGAGGATTAACTGGTGTTATCCTTGCAAACTCTGGTTTAGATATCGCTTTCCATGATACATATTATGTGGTTGCACATTTCCACTATGTTCTTTCTATGGGGGCTGTTTTTGCACTTTTTGCTGCATTCTACTATTGGATTGGCAAGATCACTGGTCTTCGATATAATGAAACCTTAGGTCAAATTCACTTTTGGCTATTCTTTATAGGGGTTAACTTAACATTCTTCCCTATGCACTTTTTAGGTTTAGCTGGAATGCCTCGTCGTATTCCTGATTATCCAGATGCTTATGCTGGTTGGAATGCAATCGCTAGTTATGGTTCATATGTATCTGTCTTTGGGGCACTATTCTTCTTATATGTTGTGTATACTACATTAACAAGTGATGAAGAAGCTTCAATTTACCCTTGGGCAGTAAACCCTTCTAACTCACTAGAAGGACCTCAAGACGTTATACCTACATTAGAGTGGCTTCTTCCTTCTCCACCGGCTTATCACACATACGAAGAAGTGCCTTCTATTAAAGTTTAATGGGTTTTTGATTCTTTTTAATCAAAAACTCGACAAGATATAACGTAAAAGTAAAATGACACAAACAGAACTAAAGAATTTTACTCTTAATTTTGGTCCTCAGCACCCAGCAGCTCACGGAGTTCTTCGTTTAGTTCTAGAAATGAGTGGAGAGGTTGTGGATCGTGCAGATCCGCATATCGGTCTTCTTCATAGGGGTACAGAGAAACTTATAGAATATAAGAATTTTATACAAGCTCTTCCATATTTTGATCGTCTTGATTACGTTTCTATGATGTGTCAGGAACACGCATATTCCTTAGCTATTGAAAAACTTTTAAGGACTGAAGTGCCTATACGTGCTCAGTATATCCGTGTTCTTTTCTCGGAAATAACAAGGCTTTTAAATCACCTTTTAGCTTTAACTACACATGCTATGGATGTTGGTGCTTTAACTCCTTTTTTATGGGCTTTCGAAGAGCGTGAAAAGCTTATGGAATTCTATGAAAGAGTTTCTGGTGCTCGATTACACTCAGCTTATGTGCGTCCTGGAGGAGTTTCTCAAGATTTACCACATTCTCTTTGCGAGGATATTTATAATTTTGCTCAATCTTTTGGGTCTCGTATCGATGAAATGGAGGAAATGCTAACATCTAACAGGATTTGGAAACAACGCCTTGTTAATATTGGTGTTGTTACTCGCCAAGAAGCCCTTGATTGGGGTTTCACAGGTGTAATGCTTCGTGGTTCCGGTGTTGAGTGGGATTTACGTAAATCACAGCCTTATGAAGTTTATGATCGACTAGATTTTGATATTCCTGTTGGAACTAAAGGGGATTGTTATGATCGTTATTTAATTCGTGTAGAAGAAATGCGTCAATCTTTACGTATTATTTCTCAGTGTTTAAATCAAATTCCTGATGGTCCTTTTAAAACAGATGATTTCAAACTTAGTCCTCCATCAAGAACTGATATGAAAGAAAGTATGGAAGCCCTTATCCATCACTTTAAGCTTTATACCGAGGGTTTCCAAGTTCCTAAAGGTGAAACATATACTTCTGTTGAAGCACCGAAAGGGGAGTTTGGGGTTTATCTTGTAGCCGATGGTACAAATAGACCTTATCGTTGTAAAATACGTGCTCCTGGTTTCTTTCACCTTCAAGGCTTAGATTTCATGAGCCGACATCATATGTTAGCTGATGTAGTTACGATTATTGGAACACAGGATATTGTTTTCGGTGAAGTAGATCGATAATTATATTTTTGTTTTTATTTTTTATCCTTATATTATGATTATCAAAAGTAATCATATGCGAACCTAAACTTAAAAAGTCTGTACTTATTAATTTTTAATAAAACCTCCAAATATTATTTATGTTGGTTATATACATAGATGCTTTGATTCGGGGAGGTGGCTGAGTGGCCGAAAGCGCTGGTTTGCTAAACCAGTCTACATTTCCTTGTAGCACGGGTTCGAATCCCGTTCTTCCCGGAGTCTTCTATGTCCTATACTATATATCGTGAAAAATAAAGGCCGTTTTTCATTTAAAGTTTAATTTCTTATATAAGATAAAAGAAATAATCGTAAAAAATAATAAACTCCAATGACTTCAAAAGAAAATTCTCTTTATAGTGTAAAATTGAAAATAGGGTGTGTTGATCCTGACATTTTAAGAGTATTTGAAAAAGAAATACGACGTCTTTTAGATGATAAAGTGTCGTATACTTTCCTAAATCTACCTGGTCGAAGACGTCTGAAAACAGTTTTACGTTCACCTCATGTGAATAAAAAATCGCGAGAGCACTTTTCATTAGAGTCTTACAGTGGTGTATTTACAATAAGAGAACCTTCAAAATCCCTCGTTAAGGGATTGATGACTCGTTTGAAGTCATGGTCAGGTGGTGAATTTTCTTTAAAATTTTGTGAGCGTTACGGTAAAGTTTCGTAGTGCCTTTATAAAGGGTAATTAGCTCAGTTGGTAGAGTACCTCGCTTACAACGAGACTGTCAGCGGTTCGATCCCGTTATTACCCATTTTTAGTAGGATTGGGGTATAGCCAAGTGGTAAGGCATCGGTTTTTGGTATCGACATTCAAAGGTTCGAATCCTTTTACTCCAGTTCATAGGACTTTTCATAGTGGTTCAGTGAATTTTTAATTAAAGTAAGAGAGGGGGTGTAACTCAATGGTAGAGTATATGCTTTGCAAGCATGAGGTTATCGGTTCAAATCCGATCACCTCCATCTTATTATTATTTTTTTACTTTATATAAAGTTCATTCCTTGTTTATTTGATCCCTTTTTTCCTTGGATAGATGTCTGAGTTGGTTTAAGGTATCAGCCTTGAAAGCTGACGGATGTAAAAAGTCCCGGGGGTTCGAATCCCTCTCTATCCGTCCTAAATGCGAACCCATTCCGAACTCGTATTAGGATTGCGGGATGGAGTAATTGGCTAACTCATTAGGCTCATGACCTGAAGATTGTAGGTTCAAGTCCTACTCCCGCATTCCTCATGAAACAAATCTTATGAGAATTCCTTTTTTTGCCCATTTCAATGAAGTAAAACAAAGATTTCTCTTTTTTACTTTAAGCTTCCTTTTATGCTTTTGTATTTCTTTTTTAGATCCTAATTGTGCTCTCTTTATTCTGGTTAAGCCTCTTTGGGTCCAAATACAAGGGCCTTTCCTTTTTACACATCCACTAGAAGGATTGCACGCCTCTTTGCTTGCCCAAGGTGTCCTTGGGTTTCTCTTTTGTTGGCCGCTCTTTCTTTACCACTTTTGGTGTTTTTTAAGCTCTTCACTTTTTGCTTATGAAAAAAAAACACTTACCCGCCTTTTATCAGGCTTTTCCTTTCTTTTTGTTTCAGGGTTTTTTCTTTTCTATATTCTTTTATTGCCTTTGTTCTGTGATTTTCTTTTGGGGTATTCTTCTTGGTTCGCTCTCTTAGAGCCGCGTGTTTTAGATTACTTATTTTTTTTCCTTCGAATTTTTATAAGTCTAATTTTTTTCCTTCTTTTGCCGTTCATTCTCCTTTTTATTATTATTCAGTGGGGAAAAGAACCTATAGATATTGAAGGTTTTAGGCCTTGGGCATTTGTGTTAAGTGCTTTATTAGGGGCTCTAATATCGCCTCCCGATTTAACAACACAGGCTTTTATGGGCCTTCTTCTATGCTTTTGGTATGAAATATTAGTCTTAGGTTTGTGGGTCTTTTGGATAAACTTAAAAAATGAAAATAAATCAAAAACTTAACGAAAAATTTAAAGAATCTAAAGGTTTACTTCCTCTGCGAAGTTTAAGCGTGAGTTCTTTTTTAAAAGTTGGTGGCCATTTAGGAAACCAAGATCTTCATCGTAGCCAAAAACTTTTAAGTATAGGCCGTAAAAACGGTATTTGGATCTATGATGGAGAACTTATGAAGAGGAGTCTTCGGATTGCTTTCGTATACTTGAATTATTTCAAAGAGAGAAAAGGAGATGTCTTAGTAATAAACAAAGAAGAGTATTTAAAGAAAGCTGTAAGCGTCTTTTGTGATAAAATGGGCTTTTATCATATGCAAGAGAAGTGGATGGGTGGTTTATTAACAAACTGGTCTGAAAGTAAAAAGCAGAAAGATCATTTTTTAAAAGTACAGAAATCTCACGGAAGGGAATTAGAAAAAAAGGGTGATAGATTATACAATAAAATAAAAACACGTTATACAGGGATAGAAAAAATGTCTAAACTACCCTCGTTGTGTGTTATATTGGATATAGAAGAAAACAGGGATGCTTTTAAGGAGGCGCAAAGATTGAGGATACCTGTAGTAGCTTTCTTGAATACAGATCATGATCTAAGTGGTGTCGACGTCCCCATATTTGGGGCAAACAAATCTTTATCTTGGATTAGGTGGGTTTTCAATCTTTTCTTAGTTTGGGATTTTGAAAGTAGTAAAATTACTGATTCAAATAAAAAAAAATGAGACGACGCAAACTTTTTAAATTGTTTACGGATGCAGGGTGTGTCTTTATTGCTGATAAAAAAGAGCAGCGGGGTATGCTAAGAGCAATATCACGCCATCAAAGTCTTCCTGGTTATCCTTGGAAGGACACGGATGCCTTTAAATTGCATCTTTTAAATTTAAGGAAATTTCGTGCTCTTTACGGTTTTATAAAAAAAAAGACTTTAAGACGAATGGCAAAAAAAGCGAGCAGGCTCTCTTTTGTCCGTGAAGTTGAAAGTCGTGTTGATATTATTTTATCACGAAGTGGTCTTATTCCTAATGTTTGGAAAGCAAGACAACTTATTCGCCATGGTCACGTAAGATTGAATCGTTGTCAGGTAACTCAACCTTCGCAGTCAATGCGTCCAGGAGATATTCTTGAAATAAGTAGAGAGTATTTAAAAACTCATAAAATGGGTACAAAAATCTTTTCAAAGAAGCCGGAACATTTGGAAATAGATTATGCGTTATACCGTATTATTTATTTGTTTTATCCGGAAAAGCTTTGGTATCCAACACGCTTTGATTACGATTATGTATGGAAGGGGCTTATAGTTTAATTGGTTAAAACTGACCGCTCATAACGGTCACAATGCAGGTTCAAGTCCTGCTGGGCCTATAATACGAATGTCTACGAAGTTAGATAAATTAAATCATAAAAATAATGGCAAATAACTTAGAATACGCACTTTCAAAAGTAGATGATTTAGTGCATTGGGCACAAAAAGGTTCAATGTGGCCTATGACATTTGGCCTTGCTTGTTGTGCTGTAGAAATGATGCATGCAGGAGCTGCTAGGTATGATTTAGATCGTTTTGGGATTATTTTCCGTCCGAGTCCTCGACAGTCTGACGTAATGATTGTTGCAGGTACACTAACAAACAAAATGGCGCCTGCCCTTAGAAAAGTCTATGACCAAATGCCAGAACCTAGATGGGTAGTGTCTATGGGTAGCTGTGCAAATGGTGGAGGATACTATCACTATTCATACTCAGTAGTACGCGGTTGTGACCGTGTTGTTCCTGTAGATATTTACGTTCCCGGATGTCCGCCTACTGCAGAAGCTCTTCTGTACGGTCTTCTACAACTTCAAAAGAAGATGACACGTAACAGAGGTACACAAGTATGGTGGGAATCTAATTAGAAAAATTAAACAACTTATATCAAGTTGCTAAAAATTAACTTTATCTTTCTAAAGGGGTGCACGTCCCTTTTGAGATACGTCTAGGTAGCTCAGTGGTAGAGTAAAGGATTGAAAATCCTTGGGTCAGTGGTTCAATCCCACTTCTAGACATTCGTTATTTGTCCTTCTTAATTCCTGATGTGTACTCTTAATGAGGAAAAAATCTTTTTCATTGTGGCGAGTATAGCTTAACGGTTAAAGTACCAGGTTGTGGTTCTGGTGATACGAGTTCAATTCTCGTTATTCGCCTTATAGTTATCTTTAATTATGTTATTGTGGTTAGATAACATAACGGTAATGTATTGGATTGCAAATCCTAGAATGGCAGTTCGATTCTGCCTCTAACCTTTTGTTTTATTTAGAATCTTATATCCGGGTATAAAAAATCGAAGCAAAAACTTTTAGTATGGCATATTTAATAAATATTTATCTTGAAGATAATAAATTTGTGTACAAAGCACTTCAAGATATCCGTGGTATAGGAGAAGCAAAAGCATTAAAGATATGCGCAAGCTGTGGTATAGGTTTAGATAGGAAAGTGAAGGATATAAAATTTGAAGAATTTTCTTTATTAGAGAAGGTGTTGGAAAAGGAAGATAAATTAGAGTCGAAGCTCACAATGTCAGTGCAAGAAAATATAAAAACATTGGTGAGAATCAAGGCGTATAGAGGGCGACGACATACACAAAATTTACCCAACCGTGGTCAGAGAACACATGGGAATGCTAAAACAAGAAAGAGAATGGATTGGCGTTCGATGGGATAAAAGGGAGGCGGAATAGTTCAGTTGGTTAGAACAGCAGAATCATAATCTGGAGGTCGGGGGTTCAAGTCCCTCTTCCGCTA